TAATCATAGTGGATGATAACATCACTGTTCCCACCCCTATTGCAGAACCGTACATGAGATTTTCACCTCATACGGCTCCTCAAAGGTCACAAATAAATCTAAGGACCCGTCCTTTATTATTTTTCTTGATATGTTTGTAGGATAGATAGAGATAAAATGAAATCTATTGTAAGGTCCCCATTAGACACTGGAATTCTGTCTGCTATATTTATTTATTTTTATACTATAAAAAAATAAAGTGCTTCTGAATTCATCTTATCTTTTAATAATTTAAATTCTTCTTTGTTGAGTAATAACTTAATCCTTGAATAAAATCTTTCTTGTAACAATATCTATAGACATTTCAACCTAACGTTTTCAATTACGAAATCCAATTAGACGTTGCATTAGTTCATGAATCATGACAAGAATTCTATCTCTATATAGAGAAAGAAAAAACGAGATTTTTTTCTAGCGCATTAAGTCTTTCGATTTTTTTTCGTTCCTATTCTCCTTTCTCAAAAAAAGGGGACCTTAAACAAAGTTAAAGGATTACTTCGTTCTTGATAGTTATTTACTTAATCGGTGAATAGAAGTATACTCTGGATCGGAATCGTGGGAAGTACTCCTTGATCATTTCTACCAATTTAAAGCCCCAATTATAATTCTTTTTATACACAGAAAAATACACTTACATAATCTCTATTACGAATCCTTTGTGTACCTTAGTGTTCCTAGCTATCCACTTATTTTTATCAATCCACTTTTGGGTAATACATATGCTAATAGATAGTAAAAACCTCATAAAGTAGATCTTTTGAACCCGCTTCAAGTCATCATGATTAATCAATCAATCTTGGGGTAAACAGTCTCTAATACTTAATGTTTACTTTTATTAACTCTTGTACATAGGAAATGAGATTCAATCTTTTACTGCAAATTTCTAAGCCGTTTCTTTCACTCATATAACTATCTGGTTTCCTTCATCAACCCCCGAATAATGAATAAAAAACGCAAATATATATTCAACTCATTACATTTCCTTCCTAGAAAGAAAAAGTAGGGTGAAATTTATGTCTTAACGAATCACACGTAGAGATATTGATAACACACATAGAGTTAATGGTATTTCATAACTAATTGATTGAGCAGCAGCTCGTAGACCACCTAAAAAAGAATATTTATTATTGGAGCCATATCCTGACATAAGAAGGCCGACAGGAGCTATACTTGAAATAGCAATCCATAAAAAAACACCGATACTGAGATCGGCTAAAACAAGATGATCCCCAAAAGGAATTACTAAATAACTTAATAAAACGGATATTACTGCTATAGATGGTCCAATACTGAATAAACGAGTATCTCCTCTAGATGGAAGAAGATTCTCTTTGAAAAGTAATTTGGTACCATCTGCTAGAGCTTGAAGAATTCCCAAAGGTCCTGCGTATTCAGGACCAATACGTTGTTGTATACCTGCAGATATTTCTCTTTCTAACCAAACAATTACTAGTACACCTATTGTGATTCCTAATACAAGAGTCAAAATAGGGATAAGCATCCATATGATCCCATAGACCTCTTTTAAGGATTCCAATCTAGAAAAAGAATTGATAGCTTGTACTTCTGTTGTATCTATTATCATTTTAACGATCAACTTCTCCCATAATGATATCTATACTACCTAGTATCGTCATAATATCAGCCAATTTCATCCTTTTAACTAACTGAGGAAGAATTTGCAAATTAATAAATCCTGGCGGTCTAATTTTATATCGCCAAGGAAAAACACCCTTATCTCCTATCAGAAAAATTCCCAATTCTCCCTTTGGTGCTTCAACTCTCACATAAAGTTCTTGCTTCGACAATTCAAAAGTCGGAGAAGGTTTTTTACTAATGAATCGATAATCAAACTCATTCCATACAGTATCTTTTGCTCTATCAAAGCGGCGTATTTCTAAATTTTCATAGGGCCCTCCCGGAATTCCTTCTAGCGCCTGTTGAATAATTTTTATGGATTCCGTCATTTCACTGATTCGTACTAAATAACGAGCTAATGAATCCCCCTCTTTTTGCCATTGGACTTCCCAATCAAATTCGTCGTAACACTCATAATGATCAACTTTACGAAGATCCCATTGTATTCCGGAAGCTCGTAGCATAGGTCCCGACAAACCCCAATTTATTGCTTCCTCTCCACCAATAATGCCTACTCCTTCAACTCGTTCTAAAAAAATGGGATTCCGTGTAATAAGCTTTTGATATTCGGCAATTCCTGTTAAAAAGTAATCGCAAAAATCCAAACATTTATCTATCCAGCCATGAGGTAAATCAGCAGCGACTCCTCCAATACGAAAAAAATTGTGCATCATTCGCATACCGGTGGCAGCTTCGAATAGGTCGTATATCAATTCTCTTTCTCGAAAAATATAGAAGAAAGGAGTCTGTGCCCCAATATCTGCCATAAAAGGGCCAAGCCATAACAAATGTGAAGCTATACGACTTAACTCCAACATAATGA